ATAATGATTTAATAGAAATTTCTATTTTTTATAATATTCATCATCTATAATATAATAAATTATTTATTGTTCTATAAATAGAAATAATTTTATATAAATAATGAATATATATATTATTTTAATTAATTTATTTAATATATAAATAATAAATATAATATAAATATATTAATAAATATAATATTCTACATTTATTATATAATAAATAATTTATTGGTCTATAAATAGAAATAATTTTATATAAATAATGAATATATATATTATTTTAATTAATTTATTTAATATATAAGTAATAAATATAATATAAATATATTAATAAATATAATATTCTACATTTATTATATAATAAATAATTTATTGGTCTATAAATAGAAATAATTTTATAATAATACATTATACATGTCCAGAAACATTAATTAATTTAAGCTATTGTCGAAAGAACACGGAACGTTTCAAATAAATATAAAGTAGAATATTCTATATTTATTATATATATAATTATTTATATTTATTATATATATATATAGGTATTATAATAAATATATATAATTATATAAATAATTTATTGGTATATAAATAGTAAATATTTATAAATTATTAATAAATATAATATTCTACATTTATTATATAATAAATAATTTATTGGTCTATAAATAGAAATAATTTTATAATAATACATTATACATGTCCAGAAACATTAATTAATTTAAGCTATTGTCGAAAGAACACGGAACGTTTCAAATAAATATAAAGTAGAATATTCTATATTTATTATATATATAATTATTTATATTTATTATATATATATATAGGTATTATAATAAATATATATAATTATATAAATAATTTATTGGTATATAAATAGTAAATATTTATAAATTATTAATAAATATAATATTCTACATTTATTATATAATAAATAATTTATTGGTCTATAAATAGAAATAATTTTATAATAATACATTATACATGTCCAGAAACATTAATTAATTTAAGCTATTGTCGAAAGAACACGGAACGTTTCAAATAAATATAAAGTAGAATATTCTATATTTATTATATATATAATTATTTATATTTATTATATATATATATAGGTATTATAATAAATATATATAATTATATAAATAATTTATTGGTATAAAAAAAAAAAAACTAATTTATAATTTATAATTTAAAATTATTTTTAGATTTGATATTTATTATAAATATATATATATATATATATTATAAATTTTTAAAGTTTTTAAAATTTTTAAAATTATTTTTAGTATATAAATTTTTAAAATTAATGAAAGTTAATTAAAGTAATATTTTATATTATTAATAAAATTTTGTGCCAGCAATTGCGGTTAAACAAAAAATAGAAATAAATATTTATAAATTTAAATAAATAATTAATTATAATAATAATAATAAAATTTAAAGGTGAAATTTTATAATTTATTTATAATATTTTATTAGTATTTTAAATATGAAATTTAAAAATTTAAATTATAAACTAGGATTAGATACCCTATTATTTTAAATAAATAAAATAAATTTAAAAATTTAAAAAAATTAAAATTTAAAAAATTTGGCAGTATTTTAATCAATTTAGAGGAACTTGTATAATTATAGATAATCCACAATTAATTTTACTTTATATAATTTAATTTGTATATCGTTGTTATAAAAATATTTTTATTAAATTTTAAAATATTTTAAAATTTAAATAATAATTTATATCAAATCAAGATGCAGTTTATTATAAAGATTTTTATGAGTTACAATTTTTAATAAAATTGGATTTAAAAGTGAAAAATTTTAATAAAATTGGATTTAAAAGTAATATAAATAATTTAATTTATATGATTATTGTTTTAAAATATGTACATATTGCCCGTCACTCTCATTATATAATATAAGTATATAATATATAAAAATTATTTATAATATTATTTGAGATAAGTCGTAACAAAGTAGATGTATTGGAAAATGTATCTAGAAGCAAATTATTCTATAAAGTATAGAATTTCATTTACAATGAAATTTTTATTGTGCAATTCAATATAATTTGAAGAATAAAAATTAATTTAATAAATATAATTTTTTAAAATTATAATCTTAAGAAAAGTATTTTTATTTATAAATTTATTTTAGTTAAAATTAAAAAAAATAATAATTTAATAGTTAAATTGTACAGTAATGGAATATTGAATAAAATTGAAATTGGATATATTTATTAAAAAGTAAATTTAAATTATTGTATCTTGGGTATCAGAGTTTATTAAATAAAATTTAAATATTTAAATTTCTCGAAAAAAAAAGATATATTTAAGTAAAATTGTTAATGTAATAATATTATATTATATGCTTAAATAGAGGTTAAAAGTTATTCGGGTTTTTATATCTAGTTTTTAAAGAAATTAATTTAATTAAAWTAATAATWTATATATATATATATATATATATATATATATATATATATATATAATTATAAATAATATATTAAGGGATAAGCTTTAATATAAATTTTTATATTTATAAAAATTTATTAATAAATTTTATATAATTAATATTTTTAATTAATTTAAATTTTTTATAAATATATTTTAATATAATAAATTTTTTATTTAAAATTAATTAATTTATTTAAAAAATAATTTTTATTATAAAAATTATGTTATAATGATAAAATTAGTATAATAGAAAAAAAAATAATATAAAAATATATTTTTAAGATATATAAATTAAAGGAATTCGGCAAAATTATATTTACCTGTTTAACAAAAACATGTCTTAAAGATTTTAATTTTAAGTCTAATCTGCCCCCTGAATTATATTTAAAGGGCCGCAGTATTCTGACTGTGCTAAGGTAGCATAATAATTAGTTTTTTAATTGAAAACTAGAATGAATGATTGGATAAAATATAAACTGTCTTTAATTTATTTATTTATAATTTAATTTTTAAGTGAAAAAGCTTAAATAAATTTAAAAGACGAGAAGACCCTATAGATCTTTATATTTAAAATTTAATTTAAATAATTTATTTATAATTTAATTAAATTATAATATTAAATTGGGGTGATTTAAAAATTTATAAAATTTTTTAATAATTTTAACCAATAATTTTTGATTAATTAATCTATTAATAATAAATATATAATAAGTTACCTTAGGGATAACAGCGTAATTTCAATTTTAAGTTCTTATTAAAATTGAAGATTGTGACCTCGATGTTGGATTAAGATTAAATATAAATGTAGAAGTTTATAATTTGAGTCTGTTCGACTTTTAAAATCTTACATGATCTGAGTTCAGACCGGCGTGAGCCAGGTTGGTTTCTATCTTTAATTAATAAAATATTTTAGTACGAAAGGATTTTTTATTTATATATTAATTTATATATTATATATTAATGAATAAAATTAATTTATACTATTTTGGCAGATTAAGTGTAATGATTTTAGAAATCATAAATATATAATTTATTATATATGTAGTATATAAATATATTTATTATTAGAATATTAATTATTGTAATTATAGTTTTAATTAGAGTAGCTTTTTTTACATTATTAGAGCGTAAAATCTTAGGTTACATTCAAATTCGGAAAGGACCAAATAAAGTTGGAATATTAGGGATTTTACAGCCTTTTAGAGATGCAATTAAATTATTTACAAAAGAGCAAATTTTATTAATTAATTCAAATTATTTAATTTATTATTTTAGACCTATTTTTGGTTTGATATTATCTTTATTAATTTGAATATTAGTGCCTTTTATAGAAAATTTAATTAGAATATTAATAGGATTTGTAATTATATTATGTTTTTTAAGAGTAGGTGTATATACTGTTATAATTTCAGGATGATCATCTAATTCTAATTATGCAATTTTAGGAAGATTACGGGCTGTAGCACAATCAATTTCTTATGAAGTTAGAATGACAATTATTATATTATCTGTAATTATTATAATTTTTAGGTTTAATTTAATAAATTTAATAATTTTTCAAAAATATATTTGATTTATTATTTTTATATTACCTTTAAGATTAATATTATTTAGTTCTTTATTAGCGGAAACTAATCGAACTCCTTTTGATTTTGCTGAAGGGGAAAGAGAATTAGTTTCCGGATTTAATATTGAATATGGAAGAGGGGGATTTGCAATAATTTTTTTAGCTGAATATTCAAGAATTATGTTTATAAGAATGTTATTTAGAATAATATTTTTAGGGGGAAATTTTAGAAGTTTAATTTTATATATTCAAATAGTTTTTTTATGTATTATATTTATTTGAGTTCGAGGAATTCTTCCTCGATTTCGTTATGATAAATTAATATATTTAACATGAAAAATTTATTTACCTGTGTCTTTATTAATATTTATTTTTTTTTGGGGATTTAAATTAATTATATGAAATTTTTTTAGTAAAAATTAATAGAATTTTAATTCTTTCTTAAGTTTTCAAAACAAATGCTATAAAAGCTTATTAATTAAAAATATTATTTTAGTAATTTATTTCAATATATATTTATAAAGGGAATTCTAAAGTAATATATAAAATAAAGAATTGAAGTAATTTGTCCAATTATTACATAAGGTTCTTCAACTGGTTGAGTGCCAATTCATGTTAAGATAATAAAAATAATAATAAAATATCAAAATATTAATTTATTAATTATAAAGAATTGATTTCCTTGAATATTTTTATTAAAAGTAAAAGGTATAATAAATAAAATACAAATTGATATTAATAGAGCAATAACTCCTCCTAATTTATTAGGAATTGAACGAAGAATTGCATAAGCAAATAAAAAGTATCATTCTGGTTGAATATGAACAGGTGTAACTATAGGATTAGCTATAATAAAATTATCAGAATCATTTAATATAAAAGGATTCGATAAACATAAATATATTAATAAATTAAATATTACAATAAATCCTAATAAATCTTTATAAGTATAATAAGGATGAAATGGGATTTTATCTATATTTGAATTAATACATAAAGGATTGTTAGACCCTTTTTGATGAAGAAAGATTAAATGAATTATTGTTAAAGCTATAATAATAAAAGGAAGAATAAAATGAAAAGAAAAAAATCGGTTTAATGTTGCATTATCAATTGCAAATCCTCCTCAAATTCATTGAACTAAATCTTGGCCTATATATGGAATTGCAGATATTAAATTAGTAATTACAGTTGCTCCTCAAAAGGATATTTGTCCTCATGGTAAAACGTAACCTATAAAAGCTGTAGCTATAGTTATTAGAAAAATAATAATTCCAATAAATCATGTGTATATATTTATAAATGATTCATAATAAATATTTCGTCCAATATGAATATATATGCAAATAAAGAAAAAGGAGGCCCCATTTATGTGTAAAGCTCGAATAAGCCATCCATAATTTGTATTTCGATAAATATGATTAATTCTATCAAAAGCTAAATTTACATGTGGGGTATAATGTATTGATAGGAAAATACCTGTAATAGTTTGAATAATTAAACAAAAACCTAATAAAGATCCAAAATTTCATCAAAATGAAATATTGGAGGGGGAGGGTAAATTAATTAATGAATTATTAATAATTTTTAAAATTGGATGGGATTTTTTAATTGAAATAAATGAATTCATTAGTTATTTTTTCGTAGGGGTCCTATATTTATGTTAGTAATTTTATTTACTATAATTATTAGAATAAATAAATAGATAATTAAAAAAAATATTAAATTTGTAGAGTAATTATTAAATATTTTTATTAAATAATTTATAGAATTTTGTTGAATATTTAAATTTATTAAAAAATTATTAAGGTTTATTCAATTATTTGTTAAATATTGATTTCAGTTTAATATAATTAATAAAAATAAATTTATAAAAATAAATAAATAATTAATAATAATTATTTTAGGGGATATTAAAATAATATTATTGGATGAAATTCTACATATATAAGTAAAAAGAATTATTATTCCCCCAATAAAAATTAAAAATAAAATTAATGAAAATCAAGGTAATTGTGTGTAAAAATTTATTAGAAGGGTTGATAAAATAAGTTGAATCATAATAATAAATCCTATAGATATAGGATGATTTAAAGAAATAAAAATTAAATTGAACATTAATATTATATTTATTGTTAAAAATTTTATTTCAAGGAATAGTTTATTTAAAATAATAATTTTGGAGATTATAGATAAATATTTTATTTTTCTTTGAAGTTTTAAAAGATATACTTATTTTTGATTTACAAAATCAATATTTTAAATTATTAAATTATTAAAACTAATGATAATAAAAATTTTATTTTTAAGAATATATATTATAGGAGGGTTATCATTTTTATTGGTTCGAAAGCATTTATTAATATTATTATTAAGATTAGAATTAATTATATTAAGTTTATTTTTAATATTATTAATAATTTTATTTAATATAATTAGAGAATTTTATTTTTTAATAATTTTTATAATTTTTATAGTTTGTGAAAGAGTATTAGGATTATCAATTTTAGTTTCTTTGGTACGAATTTATGGGAATGATTATTTTCAAAGATTTAATTTAATAGGATGTTAAAAATTTTATTTTCTATAATAATAATTTTTATATTAATTAAAAAAAAGTGATGAATAAATTTTGTTAGATTAATAATTTTAATATTTTTATGCATAATTTTACCTATAAATTATTATTATTTTAATAATTTAGGTTATATGTTTGGTATAGATATTTTATCATGAGGAATAATTCTTTTAAGGATTTGAATTTGTTGTTTAATAATTATAGCTAGTTATAATATTTTTTTAAAAAATTATTTTTACAAATTTTATTTATTTAATAATTTATTTTTATTATTAATATTATTATTAACTTTTTTATCAATAAATTTATTTATATTTTATTTATTTTTTGAAAGATCTCTACTTCCAACATTAATTTTAGTAATTGGATGGGGATATCAGTCTGAGCGTATTCAAGCTGGAATATATTTAATATTTTATACTTTAATTGCTTCTTTACCAATATTAATTGGAATTTTTTATATTTATAGAATAAAAAGAATAATAATTTTTTATATAATAAATAATTTAAATTATATTATATTATATTTTGTAATAGTATTAGCTTTTTTAATTAAAATACCAATATTTATAGTACATTTATGATTACCTAAGGCTCATGTAGAAGCTCCTGTTTCAGGGTCTATAATTTTAGCTGGGGTAATATTAAAGTTAGGAGGGTATGGATTAATACGAATTATAGGTTTAATAGTATACATAAGAATAAAAATAAATTTTATTTGGTTTATTATTTCTATAGTAGGGGGATTATTTTTAAGACTTATTTGTTTATTACAAGTTGATATAAAAATATTAGTAGCTTATTCTTCTGTAGTTCATATAGCTATTGCTTTAGGGGGAATAATATCTATAAGATATTGAGGATTTACTGGAAGTTATATTTTAATATTAGGTCATGGTTTATGTTCATCAGGATTATTTTGTTTAGTTAATTTATGTTATGAACGATTAGGAAGACGAAGATTAATAATTAATAAAGGTTTAATAAATTTTTTTCCTTCATTAAGATTATGATGATTTTTATTTGTTTCAAGAAATATAGCAGCACCCCCTTCAATGAATTTATTAGGGGAAATTAGATTATTTAATTCAATTGTTAGATGATCACAATTATTAATAATTTTTATTATATTAATTTCTTTTTTTAGAGCTTGTTATAGTTTATATTTATATACATTTAGACAACATGGTAATTTTATTAATAGAATATATAGATTTACATTTATTAATTCTCGTGAATTTATACTTTTATTTTTACATTGATTACCATTAAATATTTTAGTATTAAAAATTGATATATTTTATTTATGATTTTAATTTAATTAGTTTATAAAAAATTTTGATTTGTGGAATCAAGGAAGTATAAATAAGTACATTAAATTATAAAATATTTTATTTGTATAATTTTTTATTTTTATTTATTTATGTTTAGAGTTATATTTATATATCTAGGATTAATAATGATTTCAATAGATTTAATTGTAATAGTTGAATGGGAGGTAATTTCAATTAATTCAGTTATAATTAATATATTATTATTAATTGATTGAATATCAATATTTTTTATAATAATAGTATTATTAATTTCTTCTTGTGTAGTGTTTTATAGATGAAGGTATATAGGAGGTGATTATAATATTAATCGATTTATTATTTTAGTAATTTTATTTGTAGTTTCAATAATATTATTAATTATTAGACCAAATTTAATTAGAATTTTATTAGGGTGAGATGGATTAGGTTTAGTTTCTTTTTGTTTAGTAATTTATTATCAAAATTTTAAATCTTTTAATTCAGGAATATTAACTGTACTTTCAAATCGGGTTGGGGATGTAATAATTTTAATATCAATTGTTTGAATATTAAATTATGGGGGATTTAATTTTATTTATTATTTAGAATTATTTAAATTGGATGAAGAAATAAAATTAATTGGATTATTAGTTATTTTTGCAGCTATTACTAAAAGAGCTCAAATTCCTTTTTCTTCTTGATTACCGGCGGCTATAGCAGCTCCTACACCTGTATCAGCGTTAGTTCACTCATCAACTTTAGTAACTGCAGGGGTTTATTTATTAATTCGGTTTAGAAATTTATTTTTAAATTCAAATTTAGGGGTATTATTACTTTTATTAGGCACTATAACTATATTTATATCAGGGCTATCAGCAAACTTTGAATTTGATTTAAAAAAAATTATTGCTTTATCTACATTGAGACAATTGGGATTAATAATAAGAATTTTAGCAATAGGATTTAAATATATAGCTTTTTTTCATTTATTATCTCATGCTATATTCAAATCTATATTATTTATATGTGCTGGATTTGTTATTCATAATATAAAAAATGTTCAAGATATTCGATTTATAGGAAATTTAATTAAATTTATACCTTTAATTTGTGTAAATTTAAATATTGGAAATTTAGCTTTATGTGGATTTCCTTTTTTAGCTGGATTTTATTCAAAAGAATTAATTTTAGAAATATGTTTAATATCCAATTTAAATTGATTAATTTTTTTTTTTTTTTTTTTTTCGACAGGTCTTACTATTAGATATTCAGTTCGTTTAACTTATTTTAATATATTTAGTGATATAAATTTTTATTCTTTATATATTTATGATAATAATGATTATGTAATATTAAAATCAATTTCAATGATAATATTATTTAGAGTTATAGGAGGTAGAATGTTAATATGATTATTATATGATTTTCCTAGATTAGTAATTTTATTAGGGATTTATCAATATGTAATTTTAATAATTATGGGATTAGGTTTATTTATAGGATATATAATTTATAAAATAAATATAAATAATTTTTATTTATTAAAATTATTTTTTTTTTTAAATAATATATGATTTTTAGTTAATTTATCTACAATTATAATTAATAAAATTAATTTATTTAAAAGATTGAGTTTAATTAAGTTTAGAGATTATGGGTGGTTAGAAAAATTAGGGGGTCAAGGGTTATTTAATTTAATAATAAAATTTAGAATAATAAATTATATGATAAATATAAATTTAATTAAAAATTATTTAGTTACTATATTTATTTGATTTATAGTTATTTTATTTTATTTAAACAATTAATTTTATTTAAATAGCTTATAAATAGAGCATAATATTGAAGATATTAGGGAAGATATTGATCTTTTAAATATAAATTATATTTATATATAATAAATTATATATTTTACAGTGAAAATGTAATGTTTTAAATAAACTATATAAATAAGAAATAAAAATGAATAAATATTCACTAAGTAAAGATTAGAAGTCTTAAAATAAATTTCTTTAATTAGAATTTTATTCAATAATATCATTAACAGTGATATACCTCTATTTTGGTTTTAATTAAATTATAAGGAATAATTAAATTCTAAAATTTAAGTCGAAATTAAATACAATATATTGTTTCATATAAATTAAGATAAATTTATTGAAAATAATTTTTAATTGCAAATTAAATGTTTTATTAGTTAAACTATAATCCTAAATTTATAATGTAATTAAATTATAAAGATCAATTTAAAATTTTTTGTTTTCATTCATGAATTAATCCTAAAAATAAAATAGTAAGGAAAAAGAAACTAATTATGATAAAAATGATTATATTTGAATTATTTATAGTATAAAATAATGGTAATAAAATAGTAATTTCTACATCAAAAATTAGAAAAATTACTGCAATTAAATAGAAGTGCATAGAAAATGGCATACGTGTAAAATATGATGGATTAAATCCACATTCAAAAGATGAATTTTTTTCTCGGTCAAAAATTTTTTTTTTTGAAAGAATGATTGATAAATATATGACTAAATTACAAATTAATAGGATAATTATAAATAAATAAGAAATTAAATATATTATTTGTATTAAAAATAAACTTTTTGATTGGAAGTCAAATATACTAAATATATTATACAAATATTTACCTCATCAATAAATTGAAACAAATAAGAATAGTCAAACTACATCTACAAAATGTCAATATCAAGCAGCAGCTTCAAAGCCAAAATGATGATAGGATGAAAAGTGATTATTTATTAATCGTATAAAACAAATAAATAAGAAAATTGTTCCGATTAATACATGAAGTCCGTGGAATCCTGTGGCTAAATAGAAAATTCTGCCATATACTCTTTCTGCTATAGAAAAAGATGCTATATTATATTCATATATTTGTAAGCATGTGAAATAAATGCCTAATATAATTGTGATAAATAATCTAATTTTAGATTGAGAAAAATTATTTATTATAATTCTATGATGAGTTCAAGTTACAGTAATTCCTGAAGAAATTAAAATAATTGTATTTAATAATGGAATTTGAAATGGGTTAAAGGGAATAATATTTTTAGGAGGTCAAAAATTACCTAATTCTATTGTAGGAGATAATCTTCTATGAAAAAAAGTTCAAAAAAAAGATAGAAAGAAAAAAATTTCTGAGACAATGAAAAGAATTATACCTCAACGTATATTTATAGTTACTGAATAAGTATGAATTCCTTGAAATGTTCTTTCTCGGGATACATCCCGTCATCATTGAAATATAGTTAATAAAATAATTGATCATCCAATAATAGAATAAATAAAATTAAATTCGTGAAATCATTTAATTATTCTTGATATTAAGATTATAGTTCCTAAGGCTCCTGTTAATGGTCATGGGCTATAATTTACTAAGTGAAAAGAATGATTTGAATGGGATATCATTAGTATGTTTCCTTAGAGTATAAAGTTGATAGAATAGAAAAGACGTATGCTTGAATAAAAGCAACAGAAAATTCTAGGGTTAATAATAAGATTTGAATAAATAATATAATTATTAATATAATTAAATTTAATGATTGTATTGATTGTCTTAATAGAGTTAATAGTAAGTGACCTGCAATTATATTAGCTGTTAATCGAATTGATAAAGTTATTGGGCGAATAATGTTTCTAATTGTTTCAATTAAAACTATAAAAGGTATTAAAATAGGAGGGGTTCCTTGAGGAATTAAATGAGTGAATATATGTTGATAGTTTATAATTCATCCGAAAAGTATAAAGGAGATTCATAAGGGTAATGATAAAGATAAATTTATTCTTAAATGTCTAGATCTAGTAAAAATATAAGGGAATATACCTATTAAATTATTAAATAAAATTATTAGAAATAAAGAAATAAATATTAATGTAGATCCCTTATAACTTTGAATACCTAAAAGATTTTTAAATTCTTTATGAATAGTAATTAATATATTATTAATAATAAACATATAAGATGAAGGAATTAATCAATAATATAAAGGAATAAATAAAATAATTAAGAATGATCTAATTCAATTTAAAGGAAGATTTATTATAGAAATAGGGTCAAAAATGGAGAATAGATTATTTATCATTTTCAATTTAAAGAATTAGTAAAGATTTTATTAATTGAATTATAATTTTGACATTTATTAATAATGTTAAAATAAATAAATAAAATAAATAAATAAAATAAATAAATAAAATAAATAAATAGTAAAATTCATCTTATTGGATTTATTTGAGGAATAAAAAGAATATTAATTTTAATAATTTAAATTTGACAAATTTATGTTATATTTTAACTAATTCTTTCATTAAGAATAGTCGTTAATTATTATTAGTTGGTTTAAGAGACCTATACTTACTTTAAGTTACTTAATGAATTAATAATAATTAATTCATTTAATAAAATTATTTAAATTAATTCTTTCAATAGAAATAGGTATAAATCTATGATTTGCTCCACAAATTTCAGAACATTGGCCATAAAAAATTCCTGGTCGATTAATAAAAAATGAAGTTTGATTTAGTCGTCCTGGAAGAGCATCTGCTTTAATTCCTAAAGAAGGAACAGTTCAAGCATGAATTACATCGGAAGATGAAATTAGGGTACGAATTTGGAATTTTATTGGTAAAATAATTCGATTGTCAACTTCTAGTAATCGAAAGTTATTTAATGAATGCTCATTATTTATATAAGAATCAAATTCAATATTTTTAAAATCAGAATATTCATAAGATCAATATCACTGATGTCCAATAATTTTTAGTGTAATAGAAGGGTGATTTGATTCGTCTAAAAGATAAAGTAAATGAATAGAAGGAATTCTAATAAAAATTAAAAAGATTCCTGGTAAAATTGTTCAAATTAATTCAATATTTTGATGTTCAATTATAGATAAATTAATAAATTTATTGATAAATAAAGTTATTATAATATATATTAAAAAAATTGTAATTATAGTTAAAATTAATATTGAATTGTCATAAAAAAAAATTAATTGCTCTATTAGGGGAGAAGATCTATTTTGAAATATTAAATTTGATCATGTTGCTATATTCTAAAAAAAGTTTATACTTTATTTATGGGGTTTAAATCCATTGCATTTGTTCTGCCATATTAGAATTTTATTAAAAGTGGAATTTCATTAAAAGAATGTTCAGTAGGAGGAGTAGATTGGTATCATTCGATAGAAGTGTGTCTATTAAGAGGATATAAAGATAAACGTTTATTGATAAATCTTTCTCAAATAATAATAATAAATATAATTACAGCAATTAATGATATTATCGAACCTAAAGAAGAAATTACATTTCATGAAAGATATATATCAGGATAATCTGAATATCGACGGGGTATTCCTGCTAATCCTAGAAAATGTTGAGGGAAAAATGTTAAATTAACACCAATAAATATACAAATGAATTGAATTTGTAGATAGGATGATTTTATATTTAATCCGGTAAATAGAGGAAATCATTGAATAAATCCGGCTATAATAGCAAATACTGCTCCTATAGATAGTACGTAATGGAAATGAGCAACTACATAATATGTATCATGTAAAATGATATCAATAGATGAATTTGATAGGACAATTCCTGTTAATCCTCCAATAGAGAATAAGAAAATGAATCCAAGAGTTCAGTTAATTGCAGGTATAAAGTTTACTTGATTTCTTGATAAAGTAGAAATTCATCTAAAAATTTTAATTCCTGTGGGAATTGCAATAATTATTGTAATTGAAGTATAATATGCTCGAGTATCAACGTCTATTCCTACTGTAAATATATGATGCCCTCATACGATAAATCCTAATAGACCAATAGAAAGTATAGCATAAATTATTCCAAGAGATCCAAATGATTCAACTTTTCCTCTTTCACTAATAATAACATGAGAAATAATTCCAAATCCTGGTAAAATTAAAATATAAACTTCTGGGTGTCCAAAAAATCAAAATAAATGTTGATATAAAATTGGGTCTCCCCCTCCTGCAGGATCAAAAAATGAAGTATTTAAATTTCGATCAGTTAAAAGTATAGTGATAGCTCCAGCTAGTACTGGTAAGGATAAAAGAAGTAAAATTGCTGTGATACCTACTGATCAAACAAATAAAGGTATACGATCAAATCTTATAAAATTTGATCGTATATTAATAATAGTTGTAATAAAATTAATAGCCCCTAAAATGGAAGAAATTCCAGCTATATGAAGAGAAAAAATTGTTAAATCTACAGCTTTTCCTATATGGGAAATATTTGCAGAAAGAGGGGGGTAAACTGTTCAACCAGTTCCAGCTCCATTATCTATAAGTATTCCAAAAATTAAAAAAAATAATGATGGAGGTAAAAATCAAAATCTTATATTATTTATTCGTGGAAATGCTATATCAGGAGCTCCTAATATTAAAGGAACTAATCAATTGCCGAATCCACCAATTATAATAGGTATTACTATAAAAAAAATTATAATAAATGCATGAGCTGTAACAATGGAATTAAAAATTTGATCATTTCCAATTAAAGAGCCAGGTATTCTTAATTCAGTACGAATTAATAATCTAAGAGATAGGCCTAATATTCTAGATCAGATGCCAAAAATAAAATATAAAGTTCCAATATCTTTATGATTTGTTGAAAATATTCATTTATTAATAAATTTTTAAGTGAAATGGCTGAATTATAAGTGATAAATTGTAAATTTATTTATGGATATAAAATATTCTTTTACTATAAGTTTTATAGTCAATAATTATATATGATATTAAATTGCAAATTTAAAGGAGATTAATTCTAAAGCTTAAAGAAATATATCTTTATAAATAATTTTGAAGATTATTAGTTTAATTTAACTTAAAACTTTAAAATATAATTATTGAAAAAATAATTAATATTATAATTGAAAAAAATGAAAATATAAATATTATAATATTTAAAAAATTATTTTTAATTAATAGAATTCATTTAATTTTTGTAGAAATTAAATTTATAATAGAAAAGGTTATTCGTAAATAAAAATATAAAGTAATTAAAGATATCATTACTATTAATAAACTTATATAAAATTCTTTATTAATAATTATGAATTGAATAGAAATTCATTTAGGAAAAAATCCTATTATTGGGGGTAGTCCCCCTAAAGATAATAAATTAATAATTACATTAAAAGTATTTATGAAATTATTTTTAATATAATAAATTTGATTTAAAAAAGAAATATTTATTGTATAAAATATGGTAATTAAAATTAATGAGATAAATGAATATCTTATAAAATAAATTAGTCATAAATTTTTATTTATGTAAATAATTATTAGTATTCATCCTAAATGATTAATTGAAGAAAAATTTATAATTCTTCGTAAAGAAACTTGATTTAATCCTTCTAGTCTTCTAAGTAATACATTTATAGAAATAAAAAAATAAAATATAAAAATATTAAAATTATAATTTAATAAAATGATAGGAATAATTTTTTGTCAAGTAAATAAAATAAAACAATTTTTTCAATTTATAGATTTAATAATTTGAATATATCAATAGTGGAAAGGTGCAGATCCTAATTTTATATAAAATGATAAATTTAAAATAATAATAATAATTAAATTTATATTTATTTTATTTAAAATTATGAAAATAGAAAATAATATTAAAGAGGAAGATATAGCTTGAATAATAAAATATTTGATTATTCTTTCGGAATTAATATTATTAAAAAATAATAAGGGAATAAAAGCAAATAAATTAATTTCTATACCTATTCAACATCTAAATCAGGAATTTGAAGAAATTGAAAATAAAGAACTTAAAATTAAAATTAAATAAAAAATTAAATTAGTTAAATTAATAATATTTAAAAAAAAGTTATACTTTATAGATGAAATATGAGTTCATTAGCTTAATTTAGCTTATTTTTAATAATAATAAAGATAAATTTATTTATATAATTTATTCTATCAGAATAATCCTTTTATCAGGCACTTTATTTTATAAATAAGTGTTTGCACAAAAGATTTTGATTCTTTTAGATTTAGTTTAATTCTAAAATTTATAA